TTGTTATTCATGATAGTGATCCGATTCAAGATGATCGAGAGGTAATTCATTCATTGAATTTACAGGCAAAAGATTTATCATCTCTATGGGATTAAATCCCGAGTTATTGCGAAGTAAAAAAAAACGATGAGATTATGGAAGTAAATATTCTTGCATTTATTGCTACTGCACTATTCATTCTAATTCCTACCGCTTTTCTACTTATTATTTACGTAAAAACAGTCAGTCAAAATAATTAATTAATTTGAATAAAACTTAACTTCGGAGTTCTTATCAAAAAAGGATTCCATTTTCGCGTCTTAAATGAAGGGACTATAATTGGAATTGGCAGTATTCTATGAGATCCTATAGTATGGTAAGAAAGAAATATATGAATCTTTCTTTCTACCATACTATACTAGCTTTTAGTGTTATTGTAGTGTATTAAAGTTCTACTCTAGTATAAAGAAAGATAGAGGCTTAGCTTAATACATATCAATCTACAATATTATCTTGATATATGTGGAATTGACCTAGGACCCAATTCTAGTTATTTGCTCCCTCTATTTGTTTTGTTCCGATCAATCTGAAATAATCGCCTTCCTCTTATGTCTTATGAGTTGAATTACTAGATTTTTTATGATTTTCAATCTGGATCCCGGTATCTATCGAAAGAATCAAATCAATGAAGGATAAAGAGATATGGGCTAATAAAATCACGTAGTAATCTAATCTTTTAGTATTCCGCAAAGAAGTGCCCGTGGAATTCCTTTCAATCGTTCAATCAATTACTTCTTCCGATTTTGACAAGGAAGAATAAACCTCGCCGATTTTAAGACCTGAACCATGGTATGAAAGGAGTCGAGAAAGTAAAGCATAAATAAAATAGAATTTATAAAATTCTAAAACAAGCAGTAAATGCACGATATGGGACTCGCCTGAGATAAGATCTTATTATGCATAGTATAGTATCTCATTAGACAACCACTATACTATGTCTATATCATTTCTCATAGAAGGTGTGTCTACACTTAAAAAACGACTTCTTCTTTGAACAGTAAAGAGGGAAACATATCAAAAAAATAAAAAGAAAAAGGGGGCCCGGCCCGGTCTTCCTCAGTATCCAACCCATCTCTAAGTCTGGTAAGAACCCGCTGCTATTGAAATATAAAATTTCAGAGGAATTTTCGGTTGGAATAAATTTCCCATCATCTGGATCCCTTTCGAAATACAAACATGGGAATCATTTAAATATCCTGTTTGATTGAAAGAATACGATTCATATAATCTATTACTCCATTTGAATCCAATTGAATTCAAAATGAAGATATTTTTATTTGAAATAGTTCAAAACGCGTTGCAGAATGATCTATAAAACAATTACAGTTTGGTTCCTCAACTCAACTATTAGTAGTACCTCTAGAGTCCACTTCTTCCCCACACTACGAGTGAAAGGGAAAATGTAAAGACTACCATTAAAGCAGCCCAAGCGAGACTTACTATATCCATGTGAATTATGTTCCCTATCTCTATAAATATGAAGAAATTCTCCTATTTTTCCTTACTAATAATAGTGGAATCAATGGCGCAGAGTCAAAAAGGGATTCTGACCAAACACTATGGAGAAAGCAATCCAATAAATCTACTCATAAGAAATTCCTATATGATTTTCTAATTGCGAAAGATTAAACACAAGCACAATACATAGTAACATCTCAATCTCAAGAGAATGTTATTAATGGAAGATGGATTAATCATATCTATCATAAGGCCTATTCTTTTTTTGTTGATCTTCATAATAAGTTTCATAAATAAAAACGGAAGCCATTCTCTATTACATACCCCTATTTCCCATTTGATCTAATCTGTACCCTTTACGTATTTTCTCTATGAAATAGTAGGGATAGGGAGACAATATATTCTTGACTAGGAGTTGCTGAAAATAAATTCTTTTTCCCTTCTTCTTATAAATTATAAAAAAAAAGAAATTATGTATCCAATTAATATGCCCGAGTACTCAGAGATTTTCGCGAGTCCATCGTATATAAATTTCGCCCCTTTCTACAACTATTAATTGAATTCGATTTACTATTTGGCTCTCCAATCTAGTTCAAGATCCGGTCATTCGACACGACACATTAGTCGTAGAAGGGAATCCTGAAGTCTTGGTAGCCTCTCCACTATTACTATTATTACTATATAGAATAGTTCTTTGAATCCTCGATGCAAGGATTTACAATTTTTTATAAAACCCCACCCAGACCGGGTGCTTAGAAGCAAACAAGTATGAACAGTTCTTCTGTGGAATAATTTGGCGAGTTATATCAACGGAACAGAAGAAGATATATATTTTGAGTCTTTTGTTGATGAGGCGACACCCGGATTTGAACTGGGGAAAAAGGATTTGCAGTCCCCCGCCTTACCACTCGGCCATGCCGCCAAAATGATACAAAATAGATGGAAAATGCTCCTGGATTACTGAACTTCTTTTTTTATTGTACTTTCCTCTTGAGTCCCACTT